AAATGAAAAATGATATAGATTCTAAATAATTCAAATCAAAATTTCTTTCTCATTTGTACGTGTATGATATATCCCACAAGACTTGTATATAATCAGAAAAGAAATTAGTTTGTAATGAATGAAAAAAGATAATGAATTCTTGAATAACTAAAAAAGTAAGGTGTCAAACAGACTTTTTGGGGAGTAGAGTTGGGGATAGAGGGACTTGAACCCTCACGATTTTAAAAGTCAACGGATTTTCATCTTACTATAAATTTCATTGTTGTCAGTATTGACATGTAGAATGGGACTCTATCTTTATTCTCGTCCGATTAATAAGTTCCACCAAGGATCTATCAGACTATGAAGTGAATCATTTGATCAATGAATATTTGATTTTTTCTTAAACTTCGAATTGATTCACAACATTTCTATTTTGTTTATAAAAAAATAGAAATCGAGATTTAGGTCGTTATTTTTGAGATCGTTTTGTGTTACCTATATTTAGACAATATAGGTTTTTCTCCTTCATCCTTTTTGATTTGAAGTTTCGATCTAAGGATTCCTTTATCAACACAAGGTAGTGAACTCCATTTGTTAGAACAGCTTCCATTGAGTCTCTGCACCTATCCCTTTTTTCTCGCTTTCTAAACTCGGGTTTATTCGAGTAAACAAGGATTTGGCTCAGGATTGCCCATTGTTAATTCCAGGGTTTCTCTGAATTTGAAAGTTATCACTTAGTAGGTTTCCATACCAAGGCTCAATCCAATTAAGTCCGTAGCGTCTACCAATTCCGCCATATCCCCTTTTTTATTAGGATCTCATTATGATGTCTTTCCACTTTTTCTTATGCTGAAACCTTGGAATTCATTACATATAGAAACTTATTTCTTTGGTATGTTCTTTCTTTTTTTTGAGCCCGACCCATATTTATTTAGTCTAATCAACAAAGATTCTATCATTTTTGTATTTGCAATTCAATATGGTTATATATTACATAACAGATATATGTTCTCCCTTTTTCCAAATTTGTCTTAAATTTGAAGAAATGGTTGAACGGTCGATTCTTTTTTTTTTTTTTTACTTTCATGAAAAGAAATTGATAATTATTATTAAAACTTAGAATTCTACCATGTGCAATGGAAAAAGATTTTAAGTCTACTTCGTAGATTTGAAATTCGAATAATTATAAAAAATTCTATTCGAATATTAATTAGAATAATTCTATAATATTAGAAATAAAAAGAAAAAAAAAGATTTATGATCTAATTAAGATTTTCTTATTTAGAAACTAATAAAATGAAAATTAGAAAGTCGATATACTGCTATATTCTATTAATTCAGGTTATGTTTTATTTATTTAATGATATATTTATTTGAGCCCGCTTAGCTCAGAGGTTAGAGCATCGCATTTGTAATGCGATGGTCATCGGTTCGATTCCGATAGCCGGCTTTTCCATATTTTTGCGTTTTTTTACATGATTTTTAATGCACTTTCAAAATCAAAGAAGATTGAAAAGACTTCTTTTACCTTTTTCCAAGAGTTACCACTCCATTTATATTATGTCATATAAACTTCCATATAGGAAGATATATTGGGTAAAAGAGTTAGATCTTTGCAAAATAAATAAAGAAAATAAAGAAAAATTTTTGTGATTTATTTGATTTATATATATTGTATATACAATACAAAAAAATCTGTATATTGAGAGAATATATCTTCTTACTCTTTGTATTCCAATAGTTTATTGGAGTGGATTTCACGTCATTTATCATTATCATTTAGTTCAGTTTTAATTTTGTTTAGTTTTGTACAATTTCAATAAAAAAGGAGTCTTTATGTCACGTTACCGAGGGCCTCGTTTTAAAAAAATACGCCGTCTGGGGGCTTTACCGGGACTAACTAGTAAAAGGCCTAAGGCAGGAAGCGATCTTAGAAACCAATCACGCTCTGGAAAAAAATCGCAATATCGTATTCGTTTAGAAGAAAAACAAAAATTGCGTTTTCATTATGGTCTTACAGAACGCCAATTACTTAAATATGTTCGTATCGCCGGAAAAGCCAAGGGGTCAACAGGTCAAGTTTTACTACAATTACTTGAAATGCGTTTGGATAACATCCTTTTTCGATTGGGTATGGCTTTGACTATTCCTCAAGCGCGCCAATTAGTTAACCATGGACATATTTTAGTTAATGGTCGTATAGTTGATATACCAAGTTATCGCTGCAAACCCCGAGATATTATTACAGTGAAGGATGAACAAAACTCTAGAACTTTGGTTCAAAATCTTCTTGATTCATCTGCCCCTGAGGAATTGCCAAACCATCTGACTCTTCACACATTCCAATATGAAGGGTTAGTCAATCAAATAATAGATAGGAAATGCGTCGGTTTGAAAATAAATGAATTGCTTGTCGTAGAATATTACTCTCGACAGACTTAATAAACCTAACTTAAGTAAAAAAAATAACTAAAAACAAGAGTTCGGACAACTCCGCTTTGCCCTCGTTTTTTATTAAAAAAAAGGCACGCACAAGGTAAGGGATTTTGTCGGGGAATCTTTTTCCTATTCATGTATCATAGATTGGTAGAGAGATTTGGATCCCTTGTTTGCTCTTCCCAGCATTTTCCATATCAAAAAAATTAGGAATAGAGAATCTATTTCAAAATCAAAACAAGGTAGATTTTATATCTATTCTTTTTTATTTTATTTGATACATTGTGGTCAATCACGTACGATTGGTGAATTAGTTGAAAGTACGGAAAGAGAGGGATTCGAACCCTCGGTAAACAAAAGTCTACATAACAGTTCCAATGTTACGCCTTCAACCACTCGGCCATCTCTCCGACATCAGGATTATGTCTGAGTACCTGGGTGAATAGCGAGTTATTCATCGTTTTTTAGATTATGGTTAATAGATCCCTTTTTTGACCGGAAAAATTGGAAGTAGATAGTAGATAGAAGGTTTTTTTTTATGAGTCCCCTTTTATGTGAGTTCGTACTATACAATTCCTTTGTTTGTGAGAAAATTTTCTTACAAAAGAAAAGGTAAAGGAAATAAAAAGAGTTATAGAATGGATTACTACCTATGCCAAGATCGCGTATAAATGGAAATTTTATTGATAAAACCTTTACAATTGTAGCCGATATCTTATTACGAGTCATTCCGACAACTTCCGGAGAAAAAGAGGCATTTACTTATTACAGAGATGGTGCGATTTGATTATCATTATTTTTTGCTTTCTCGCCGATTTGGAATAGAAAGAAAAACGAGTATTGAAAAAAAATCTACGCTTTTGAAGGTGAAGTTTAGAATATAAAAAAAGCAATCCCTTCTGTCATGTATCCACGATTAATGCAGCCTTAGATGCTTCAATTGTGAATTCTAGTATTGAGCAAAAGGTTTTTACCTATGGTTCCCGTATTAGAGATCAATTCTACTACACTAATACAATATACGAATAGGAGGCATCGGGGAAGAAGCACTACGCCGAGAAATCAACAACACGAAAACTTTCTTCAAAATGATTCCCTTTCTTCTTCTTCTTTGGGATTGGGACTAATTAAAATGGTTGGAACAATAAACATCCATCTCGTTCGTACTTTGGATATCCGTATAACCATTGAAGACTGTTGAAGTGACTAATTCCTGGAAATTTAGGGGCGTTGAGAACAAAGAAATTTTTAGAGTTTCCTTTTTTATTTTTATCTAGCATGAACCCACTTGGTAGTAAGAAAAGATCTTTTGCAAGAAGGTTGGCTAGGGATTTCTTGTAAAAACATTAGCCCCGCTTAGTTCATAATGACATCACTTTTTTCCATATATTATTTTCATTATGCACCTAAAAGGAGGAGCCGTATGAGATGAAAATCTCACATACGGTTCTGAAACGGAGAATTCGTTAAAGCGAATGACGACCGTAACGGATGTCGGCTCAATCTGAAGGAAATTATGCGGAAGCATTACAGAATTATTATGAAGCTATGCGACTAGAAATTGACCCCTATGATCGAAGTTATATACTCTATAATATAGGCCTTATCCACACAAGTAATGGGGAACATACCAAAGCTTTAGAATATTATTTTCGGGCATTAGAACGAAACCCCTTTTTACCACAAGCTTTTAATAATATGGCTGTGATCTGTCATTACGTGCGACTATCTCCACTATAGAAAAAAAAAGAACGAACAGCTAGTCAATGAAATACTAGAAACACAAAAAAAGGGCTTTCTACATAAGCATCGTCCAAAACGATTTTTTAGCAGCTGTAGCAAATAAATCAACTTCATAGGTCGAAATATGAAGTGAAGACTAGATATGCCTAAATACTTTCTTCTATGGATAAAAAAAGAGTTAATTGATAGAGGAAGCACCGTAAAGATCAATTGGAAAGGTTTTGGACCGATACAACAAAAGCTGTTTATTTATATCATAATATGAGATAAATCTTAGGAATCTACTTATGTAATAGAGTAGATCCCCTAAGGTATTGAGCAGCGGTGTAGCATCAGATCCTAAAGATAGTAAGTCTTTTTCTTTTTTATGAAGTTTGAAAAAAAGTCTTTTTCAAAGATTCTATATAAATTTTTATCTGAAAGCGGGATAGTTACCTTTCAGAAAATTCTAATATCTAATAACATAACAGTGGACATGCCTTTTTTTTCTGAAGGTAGGAGAAAAGATAAAACTTATTATATTAATTAATATATTAATTAAATCAAAATGAAAGTTTGAAACTCATGTAATTACTCTCTTTTGTTTAATCCAAGAAAAACCAAATATCTATAAGAAATATCATTCAATTAGACATTCAATTAGATATAAAGTTAAAGTGGGTTAAAGTTAAAAAACTGGTACACCAAAACAAAAGAGTTGGTTGTCGAGCCGTATGAGGTAGGAAACTCTCAAGTACGGTTCTCAGGGAGGGAATTGACCCGCCTATTCCGACCGTGGAGAACAGGCCATTCAACAAGGAGATTCTGAAATGGCGGAGGCTTGGTTCGCTCAAGCCGCT